ATCTTTATCCATGGATCCTTTACTTATACTTAAAAAATTGGAAGTATTGATCCAATTCAAAAAAAAAAAAAAAATTATGTTTCGCAATTTCATAATCCAAATTGTCAATTTCGAATTGACTCTTGGATACAAATCACGAGAACGGATATTTTTCTCCGAATCTTTTATTTAAATTTGAGAGTGAAAGGATTAAAATTGAATCCTTTTAAGAAATAAAGTTTTTGATTGAAATATCAATTAAATTGAAGGACCCCTTAACTATTAAGGGGATTAATTGAACGAATCACACTTTTACCACTAAACTATACCCGCTACAATGCGATTATTGTATAAAAAGGGCCCTTTGTCGAACAAGAGAATCAGATGTAATCAAGATAGGACATAAATTTAAAATAATCATGAAATGAAAATTCGAAATTAGAACGTTGACGTCTTTGTCAGGAGTCCTCGTAAAGGAGGAGTTATTTCGTTTAAATAACTAAATTTAATAATTCAAAACAATTTCTTTTGTTGGACGAATTTTGACAGATATGGCTCGAGAAAATTACTTTTATCCACACACCAAATACAAATTTTGATTCTTGATTCAATCAAAAGAATGGAAATAGTCCTTCTTTTTATTGTTCCTTTGAATACAATAACAAGTATTTCATTTTGTGGTTTTCAAATCAAATTCAAATAAATCGTTTTTTTATGGTATGGTTCGCACCCTTTCTACGGTTCAGCGGTATGGGTCATTAGAACAAAAAAAGGCCCGGCTGGGTACTGACCAGGCCAGGCCGTGGAAGTGGAAATAAAAAGGGCCCCGTTGAACGAAATTAAAGAGATATTCTTTTCTTTATTTTTTTCTATTTTATCTCTTTCGAATACTTTCTTTATTTTAATTTTCTAAAAATGATAGAAATGGAATTGCTGATAAAAGTTATATCTATTTATATAATAGAATACAAAAGACAATAAAAAAAAGAAATTCTATAAGCTATATTTTCTATGAGCTATATAATCAATTTACTTTCTATATTCTCTTCTATATTCTCTAGAAGAGAATATAGAAAGTAAAGATAGAAAATCAAGTAAAGACGGGCTTTTTCAAGCATTATTTTTTGTGTAATGTAACATAGTAATTTTTTTTTTATTTTTATTTTCAATTAGGAGAGATGGCTGAGTGGATTAAAGCGTCGGATTGCTAATCCGGTGTACGAGTTATTCGTACCGAGGGTTCGAATCCCTCTCTTTCCGTTTCGGGCGATGGCTTGGTATTTTTCAAATTTACCTTTAGCGAACACTTTTACTTTATTTTTAATAGTAACTGGGAATCAAAAAATCCTAAGAACGTTTATACGAATAAAGTAAGCAACTCCTTCCTTTTTTATTCTTCGCGTCCGGGATTACGCCCTGGATCATTAGACAGGAATCCGAAGATGAAGAGCGAAACAAAGAATATCACTACGGTGTAAACAAAGAGTTTGAGAGTAAGCATTACACAATCTCCAAATCAGGTTTTTGGGGAAAAGGAAAAAGAGAATAGATTCTCTATTTTTATACTACATATCCAATTTTGACATCAAGAAATGAAGTTCTTTTTATAATTTGATTCTCTAAATCGAAAATCGTTTTCATAAATTAAATTCACACAATTAGAATTCTACATTTTGGTTGGCTCTAATATAAGATGGTTTCAGTGAAAAAGGGTCATAATCAACAAATTGCAAATAGCAAATGGGGGATCAAAATGGATCGCGGTTCCCCAAGAATTTCATTGTTTGAATTGAGGCGGGGGTTCGTTCATATTGTAAGACTCATCTGCTCTTATTTATTAATTGTTAGAATTTTTTTTTTTCGAACTAGAATAAATCATGAATTTTTCTAGCACAATATTAAAGATCTTATCGAAAACTTACAGCAGCTTGCCAAACAAAGGCTAAGAGAAAAAATAGAACAGGTATTACTGGCATAACATCTACAATTGGATTCAAAAAAGCGTAGGCCTCGGGTAATTTAGCGAATAAAAAACTACTCGAATAAAGGGCAGAATTAAGACAGATATACATTAAACTAAAGATATTAAGCATAACAAACATTTTGTTCTTGGAGATAATTTTATTTTGATTGAGTTATTAATATCTTATTGATATAAGATAAAAATGAAGAAAACAAAGTAAGGTAGACAAAAAAAACTTCTTGGAACCGACCCAATCAAAACAAAAATCCTTCTATTCTCGTGTGAGAATTGAAGAAATCATACTTTCATACAATATCTTAATTGAATTCTATGTAATGATCAATAAATTAAGTTGTATTTTACACCTACATGTGTCAAAATCCTAACACTAAAATCAGAATCGAATTTTGGGGCTTTGGACTGGAATTGACGAACAGCCAATACCACTGGTACTCTTTATTAGTACCAAATCGAAATTGAAATGGGGCGTCGCCAAGTGGTAAGGCAACGGGTTTTGGTCCCGGTATTCGGAGGTTCGAATCCTTCCGTCCCAGACCGGGCAGAATAAAAATTTTCAATTCCCGTTTGCGCAACCCTCTTAAGTATATATTGATAAAATATACGTGTACGTCTTTTTTTTTTTATTCGAAAAAAAAAAAAAAAAAAAAATTATTTTCTCAACCAGATCCTTTTTCACAAATTGAATCGAATTCAAATAATACGAAAATGGAACTGAATGCATTTGTGGTCCCCGCAAGCGGGGAACATCGATCACAAGAGTTTGAATTAAAAAACGTTGGATGGGCGTTTTTGCGTATGCCCCCCTCTTCCTCTTTCATTCACTTTCATATTTAAGCGAGTTTCGTAGAAAAGTCTGACGCCCCCCCCCCCCTCGAATTGAATTTTCAAAGATCCGTTCTAAATCGAAATGGGAAAGCCTCCCCATTCCTATCTTTTTAGAATCCCAATTATTCTCTTTTCATTTCGGAATTCTAAACAAGAGGGTATTCCTGGTACTGATGGAATTCGGGATTAAGTCTCTTAAGTAAGACTAGGTTAGATTAAAATAAAAAACAACAAATTAGAAAGGAAACAATGACTTAATCTGGGCCCTTTTGTCTTTGTATCTATACAAAATAGTCTAGCATTCCGTAAAATGGGATCTTTTTTTTTTTGATTTATTTAGGATTCCCACAGAAAGAATTCGGGGTGGGAGTAGGTAAGAGTTAGTGAGCAATGAAAGATACCGATTTGAATATCGGTGTCGGTCCAAATTTCATTAACCAATAATCCCGCTCTATATGGAATGGAGGCTCTTTGATTCTAACCCAAATTTTGCGGTCTTGGTCTTTTTTTAATGAATAATTGTAAATCTCTGGAATAACAATTGAGACGGGGGTTATTCATATAGTCTATTTACTTGAATTTTATACTATTTACTTTATTTTCTATTTTATTTATTTTATTTTGAATTTGGGGAAAGATTATTGAATCTGAAGCCCAAGCCAAAGAAACGACACATAATTTGAGGAAAGGCTTATATGCATGGATTGCTATCCTTCTATTTCAGAGATAACGTCCTTTTGCTTTTTAAGATTTGTGAGCCCTTATCTTCCTGTTAAATTAAATATTTAACATACAATATACATAATTACTTCCAACGAAAATTGTTCAGTCTAATCTGATAGATACAGAAATCGCCCATTTTTGTAATTCTGATTTTCTCTTTCATTTCAGGATTCCGGATGAACGACTAACAACCTAAATATTCCCTTCATATACAAGGAAAAAAGTCTGTGTATCGACCGAAGCAATGACTATTCATGATTCCATACTGGAATCAATTACATACCGGTTCCAAACTAGAGAAATGTTATGGTAAAACTTCGTTTGAAACGATGTGGTAGAAAGCAACGTGCGACTTGAAGGACATGATCCGCTGTGGATTTGTTTTTTACATCCACCGTTTTCGATTTTATATGAATGGGCTCTTGGCTCGACATTTTTTCTTCTGTTCTATTAGAATCCTCAAGTTTTTTTGGGGGGGTAATGGAACTAGTACAGGATGGAGCTCGAGTATAAAGTATTTATTCCTTTCTCAGGGGCAAGGATCTAGGGTTAATACCAATCAATAAGTTGGAAAAAACTTCGTAAGTAAATTTTCGATATAGAAATCGAAAGGATCTGATTCGAGCAATTTTGAAATCCAAAAGCAAGGGGAAAATTTGTTGGAATTGGGAAAACTTTTTCTACCAAAAGTGTATCCTGTAGGAATCAATTGTTCGTATGATTCTTTGATAGAAAGAAATCAAAAGGGGGTGTGTTGCTGCCATTTTTTAAAATAAAAAACGTTAAAGATCACCGAAGTAATGTCTAAACCTAATGATTCAAAGCAAAGATAAAGGATCCTGGAACAAGGAAATACCATTTTTCAATTGTCTCAACAATTCAATCCAATCCAAAAATAGATTCGATTCGAAACGAGACAAACAAAAAAGGGGCTTGAGACCGCTCAAAAAAGGAAATGCCTAAGGATTTTCGGCTGGGCGTTGAAACTTATCTAACTTGAGTTATGAGAGTACGAATTCTTTTTTTGTTTCTTTTGAAAATGACAAAGAAACAAAAAAAGAATAACTTAAATCTCTAATTGATTTGATTATTTTATAGATCTATTTGACATTCTAATTCTATACATAGACATAACTATCACTTCGAACCATTTTGTTTTCTCGAGCCGTACGAGGAGAAAACTTCTTATACGTTTCTAGGGGGGGTACTGTTCATCTATATCTATCCCAATGAGCCGTTTATCGAATCGTTGCAATTGATGGTCGATCCCGAAGAGAAGGAAGAGATCTTCGGAAAGTGGGTTTTTATGATCCGATAAATAATCAAACCCATTTAAATGTTCCTGCTATTCTATATTTCCTTGCCAAGGGCGCTCAACCTACAGGAACCGTTCATGATATTTCACAGAAAGCGGGGGTTTTTACAGAAGTTAGTCTTAATCAAACGAAATTCTATTAAGGAATAGAACAAAAAAGAGGGTGTGGATGCGCTTTATCTAGTTTTGTATAATTTTTTCTTTACTATCCCCCCTTTTGTTCTATTCAGACCTATTTCTTTTCGGTTTTTTTTTTCAAGTCTTTCTCTAAAAAAGTATTCTTAAAGTTTTTTATTTATCTAATTCTTTAGATATTATTTATTAATTTCCATATTTATTATATCTATTTATTAATATATAATTTGATTTGTTATTTGGATTTGAATTCAATTTAATAAATAACCAATTAACTCTTTTTGTTTTTGTTATTGTATGTTTTTAGTATTTTCTCAATCTTGCTATTCAATATTCAATGTCATATTGACAATATTGTAGTGAACAAATATAATTTGATCATGGAGAACTGGGCCCATTTATCTCCGTTCCATAGGTTTTGGTTGTCTTTTTTTTATGTTCAAAATCGATTAGAAATTTTTTTGATTCGAGTTCTTGCTAATTTCATTTTTTGATTCCGTTTTGAAATTCCATTTTTTTTTGATTTATTTTTATTCCGATTCTATCTACCCATTCGAATTATTTGGGTTGCTAACTCAACGGTAGAGTACTCGGCTTTTAAGTACGGCTAGCATCTTTTACACATTTCTATGAAGCAAAGAATTCGTCCAAATCTTCGGGAGAGTTTGTAAGACTGCGACTGATCCTGAAAGGAATGAATGGAAAAAACAGCATGTCGTATCAATGGATAATTTTGAGAATATTTTATTCTTGTTCAATCGCTATAAAACCAAGTTTGAATTCTTGGCGCGGAACAAAATCAATATAATTATTAAGAGTTGGGTCGAGTGAATAAATGGATAGAGCCCTAGGGTTCCAATTATAGGGAAACAAAAAGTAACGAGCTTCGGTTCTTAATTTGAATGATTATCCGATCTAATTAAACGTTAAAAAGATATTAGTTCCTAACGCGGGGAAAGGTTTTCCCATGAGGGGATTATCGATTTATTTAATGAGTCCTAAGTATTAGCGGGTCCCTATTATGGGTTGTAACTGAATGTGTAGAAGAAGCAGTATATTGATAAATATCGTTGTTTTTTTTCCAAAATCAAAAGAGCGATTGGAGTGAAAAAATAAAGGGTTTCTAACCACTTAGTTATACTATAACTATAACAAACATAAACCAATTAAATTAACTCAAAATGAGAGGATAGAGAATCCGGTGATGAGTCTATCCATTTTCAAGGTATCCACTTTTTTTACTACAATACTTTGTTTTCACCGTATCGCACTATGTATCGTTTGATCGCTCACTAAATCCCTTACCTTTGTTTTTAATCGAATTTCAAATGGAGGAATTTCAAGTATATTTAGAACTAGATAGATCTCAACAACACGACTTCCTATACCCACTTCTTTTTCAGGAGTATATTTATGTACTTGCTCATGATCATGGTTTAAATAGCTCGATGATGTCATTGGAAGGTGGGTTTTATGACAATAAATCTAGTTCACTAAGTGTGAAACGGTTAATTACTAGAATGTATCAACGGATTAATTTGAGTATTGTTGCTAATGATTCGAATCAAAATCCGATTTTTGGGCACAACAATAAGTTATATTCTCAAATTATATCAGAGGTATTTGCTGCTGTGGTGGAAATTCCATTTTCCCTACGGTTGGTGGCTTTTTTAGAAGGGAAAGAAATTGAAAAATCGCCTAATTTCCAATCAATTCATTCAATATTTCCTTTTTTCGAGGATAAATTGTCCCATTTAAATTATGTGTTAGATGTACGAATACCCTACCCCATTTGTCCCGAAATCTTGGTTCAAACCCTTCGCGAATGGGTAAAGGATGCCTCTTCTTTACATTTATTACGGTTCTTTCTCCACGAGTATTTTAATTCGAACAGTCTTATTACTCCAAAGAACTCTATTTCTGTTTTTTTAAAAAGTAATCCAAGATTGTTATTGTTTCTATATAATTCTCATGTATATGAATATGAATCCATCCTCTTTTTTCTCTGTAACCAATCGTCTCATTTACAATCAACATCCTTTCGAGTCCTCGTTGAGCGAACGTATTTCTATGGAAAAGTCGAACATCTTGTCGAAGTCTTTGCTAAAGATTTTCAGGACATCTTAGGGTTGGTCAAGGATCCTTTCATGCATTATGTTAGATATCAAGGAAAATCCATTTTGGCTTCAAAGGATACGCCTCTTCTGATGAATAAATGGAAATATTACCTTGTCGGTTTATGGCAATGGCATTTTCACGCGTCTTCTCAACCAGGAAGGGTTCAGCTAAACCACTTATACTTAGGCAAGTACGCTATTAACTTTCTGGGCTATCTTTCCGGTGTGCGACTAAATTCTTTGTTGGTACGGAGTCAAATGCTAGAAAATTCATTTCTAATAGATAATTCTATGAAGAAGGTCGATACGACCGTTCCAATTATTCATCTGATTGGATCATTGACTAAGGCGCGGTTTTGTAACGCATTAGGGCATCCTATCAGTAAGTCGACTTGGTCCGATTTCTCTGATTCTCATCTTAT